AAATTTATAACTTTAACATGATTTAACATGATTAACATGATAAGGCTGTATTTTAGTAGAAGAAGACGAAACGGTAAGTTTATCCTGGGAATCTGTCAGTTTATCCTGCAAAGTTTGATCATCGAAGTCTTTACATAGAGAGAGGATCTGTTGTTTTTCAATCTCAGATAAATATTTCAACCAAGCCTTGTTCTCCATTTTTTTTCATTTAGATTATCTATTCATTAGAGATACCCTATCATAATATGAAAACGACGATAGGTATCTACACAAATTTGACGGTCATTTGTATGGTACATATTTTCGTATCTTTCTGGATGAAAATAGGTAGGGTACATATTCTAATATATTTTTATTTTTGTGGTACTCTTGTCATGTATATGAGTATCACCACCTCCAGCCATACCATGATTTATACAATCTCCAGCTTCCTATAAAGGAAAAACACTAATTCATTCTACATGTTCATTCTACATGTGTTCGACAGAGGGATATCTCAATAACCAAAATCACTCTAGATTACCTACTGCCTACATAAAGTTGACCTCATAGCGGAGGCTTTTGTGGAAAGTTTTAGAGGTGTGTAAGCATCGGCCAGGTATTACCCTATAGAGTCAATTAATAGATTAACTAGTTTTACAAGTGAACTAGACAACTACGGTGGATTAATAACATAAAACTATGAAATAATGGATGTTTAGTCTCTACTTGATGTGGTCGGATTGAGAAAGCAAGAAGATAAGGTGTGTAGCCGGTATAACCATGGGCGTCCGATCTGATATCTCACTTCACGCTTCCAAGCAAGCCCACTCCGCCCAATATCAAGCAAACGTCATGTCCAAGCCGAAAGACCTCCCTAAAGTAGGTCTCGGTCGTTCCCACGGGTAACCCTAACACAGCGCCATCTCATGGAAAACAACCAGCTCCATTTTCAGAATCCAAGCTTCCCCTTCCTTCGCTCCCCCCATTTCTTTTACTGGTTTATGGAAAAAGGAAACCACAAATGCAGGTTATTTTTATATAAAAATCTCCGTTGACAATAATGTTCTTGATTTGAATTTGTGGTACTTGTTGGCAATTAAACGATGTTTCTTACATCTGAGGTATCCTAAATGCGGGCTAGATATGCTGACCGATTTCTGGTCTGTCTCATGATCACTATTCAGAGGAAGGAGAGAAAAATGCAAATTTTTCTCATAATGTCACGAACAAGGAAAAGGTTATTGCAAAATTATAGCTCAGGAAAGAGCACGTAACTAAAAACCTCTCCTTATCCAGAAAGCGTAAGGGCTTTGACTTAATTAAGTCCATACTAAGTGTGGAAGGTGAGTGTCGAGCTGGCCGGATCTGTAAGACATCATCCTGGAGAGGCGCGAGGAGGTTTATTTCTTTTTAGGAGGAGAGAGAGAGAAAAAGGGCCTGTAGAGAGGAATAGTGTAGGGGGAGTAGTGGGTGCACTGGCTTGGGGTAGGAAAGGACGTTAGGCTAGTGCCAGTGGGGTACGTAAACGAGGACAGATCACATGGTTTTGTACTGGTCAGTTTTGAGCTGTCGAGTGACGATTGCTCTATCTCTTAAGAAAGGGGAGGGAGTACTCTCTGACGGATTCGCTCTATTATTGCTCCCTATTCTTGAAGGAGTGATCGGGATTAAGCCGCGTGGCGATACCCGCGAAAAAGAAAGTCCTATTCGCTGTTTGGGGTGGGCCTTTCGTACTCAAATCCGTACGGGGAAAGGGCAAAAAATCTAGTGGATGGGGTTCCATATTCACGAAAAGCCGGGTTTGAGCCATGTTACGGAATCAAGACAAGAATTATTACTAATAATAAGAAAGGCCTTAAGCATAATACATAATATAAGGGCCTCCAACGCCTATAAATAGAAGCTTCTTTCTCTATTTGGCAAACCAAAGGGAGATGGATCCAGCTACCGTATCAAGACTTTATCAAATAGATCAAGCAATCCAACGCGTGGCGAACGCCAAGCTCCAGCAGGAGCAACTTCTGGGTCTCTTCTGGGAGCACATGCCTCCCATAGATCCTGAAGAAATTGCGAAAAGGATGCTAGCAATTCGGGATAGCATTCGTGAGCTTGATGAAAGGAAGAGGGAGCTGCTTGAAGAAAGGGACGCGCTCATTGTGCAGGGGGCCCAGAACAACCGTAGGGGAAATCAAAACTAGAAGATCTCTAAGATTTAAATAAGTAGTCTTGCAAGGCTTTCTTTGTTATTTTTCATGTTGTTCTACGTCTTTAATATGTTTTTATTTTAGTTAACTTTCTAATGTAGTCTTTAGTTGTTTGGCTCCTTTGTTTATGCGTGCACAAGTGGGCGTACTTCCCATGTATGTAACGGCTATTAATTAATTAATTATTAATGAATTTAATTAATTATTAATGAATAAAAAGTTATCGTCTGCTTGGGCTTCCATGCCTCGCCGACTTTTAAGAAAAATTCCCTTTTCTTTATCAAGCTATCGATTGAACTCTTTGCTAGAAGCTCTCTTTCTAGCCAAGTGAGTGGATTAATCACGTAATAATAATCTTAGCATACCAAGGGGCTGGCCTGAGCTACTTAATCGATCCAGGCGAGAACCGAGCTAACCTTTAAAGCTCGCGAAGCTTCGCTTCCCTCCCCTTCCCTTATTAAGTATTAAGTTTAAATATTAAGTGGAAAATAGTAGTCGGCATTCTATAAGTGACTTGCAGAGTCTACGAAGCTTTGCTTCTTGTAGTCGACCCGTAATGCCTTCCTTCATTTCATTTGCTTGCCCCCTTCCAGCTCAGAATGCCCAATACTTATTATTATCTATTATTATATAGTGCTAGAAGCTAACTGCCAGAAGCGCACCCTTCGGGTGTCGCTTCCAGCGCAGGAGGCCAAGCATTCTGCCGGACGTCCCGACCCGTGAGCCCTGTTCACCTTAGGTACTTCAGTAGTACGACAAGTTGTTCTACTTTTACTATTATTACCACTTATATTACTACTTATTACAACTATTATTAGTACTATTTTTTTACTACTTATTACAACTATTATTAGTACTATTTTTTTACTACTTATTACAACTAGTATTAGTACTATTTTTTTACTACTTATTACAACTAGTATTAGTAACTATTAGTAACTTATTACAACTAGTATTAGTACTATTATTAGTATTATACTTATATACTTACTATTTATATTTAGTATATAAATGTAAATAAATATAATTAAATATAATAAAAAAATAGAATTATAAAAAAAAAATAATAATTTAATATATTATTAATAGCTGTAGAATATTAAGTAGCTAATATTAAGTAGCTGTAGAACAGAATGCCGTTCGCCTTTACTTTATGAGTAGTACTTAAGTAGCTAACTTCCCAAAGGTGAACAGCCCCCTGTTCTTTATATTCTAGTTGTAAGGGGCTTCCTCAGAAAAAAAGGAAGGAGGCATTCGAAAGGCCGACCACTATATCATAATCATAAGGCATTGTGGTGTAAAACCGACGACTACACGGCTATATACACTAAGTCATGAGCGATATCGAAGCCAAGCCGCCGTCTATAGGCGAAGGGACGAAAGCCCGACGAAAGCCTATGCTACAGTAAAAAGTACGTTAAGGTTACAAAGTAACACTTAGCCTAGCCGTATACAAATACAAAGGGAAAGGCGTAAGTACGGACTAAGGTCAGCTGTGGATATAGACTAGGCGAAGTCTTAAACTATGGACCGAGACTACACTAAGGAACAAGGAAGCTTGACTCAGCAAAGAAGTCAAGGAACGAAGCTGCTTCTCTAATAGCCCCCGGAGGGGCAAAAGCTTTTTGAAAAGGGCTTGTAAATTCATTTTTTTATATTAAGAGAGAGGGACTTCAAGTTCTTAGGAAGAGCCGTACGAGGCAGCTCACGTACGGTTCTCGGGAGCCGAGCCAGCACAGGGGCTTAGGTCAACACTTATATAATAGCCAGTCATCAATTGGAAGCGGGCAAGATGGTGATAAATTGCGATTGGCCTAAACCTTCGACTAGCCACTTTTATTGCGACCTGCCCATACATATGTTCACACAGCGAAGAAACGCCGAATGGAAGGAAGGGGGCAGTCCGCTAGCTGTTTCTTGGCCGCGCCCCCCTGCTTATAGATACGAGATACTTGATCTAAATTTTAAATTTTTAAATAGAGAATTGCGTACCATTAGCCGATATACGTATAGGAACATGGGTACATGATATTGAATGTCATCCAGCTGGAGCCGCAAGAACTTTTACTAAAATAATGAAGTGAAAGGAATTACTCCCTTCTTAGGAATCAGTAAATCCTATAAATGGTTGTTATGATGTATCGTGGAAATTCTGTCAAAGGGACGAATCAACAAATTTTCTCTGGTGAAACAAAATATCTCTCATTTTCGCCTCGAATAGATTCTTTTTTTTTGTTTTCAAAGGAATCTTATTATGTTGTTTTGAAGGGTGCACTAATCCTTTGAACCCGGTCCCGACAGGTATCATCCCCCCCAAAACAACGTTCTCTTTCAGACCTTTCAACCAATCGATACGCCCCCGGAGAGCTGCCTTTGCTAAAACTCGAGCAGTTTCTTGAAAACTTGCTTCAGATATGAAACTTTGGGTATTGAGAGATGCTCTTGTTATTCCCAATAAGATGGCTCGGTAACAGATCGCTTCTTCCAAAGCGCGTCCCGTTCGTTCTGCTCGTAACAATCCGATTAGTTCTCCGGGTGAAAAAACATTAGGCATTCTGTCTTCTGAAACCAATACTTTTGATGTTATTTGCCGTACAATAATTTCTATATGCCTATTATGAATCCGCACCCCCTGGGATCGATAAATCTTTTGGATCTTATTGACCAAAGAGATACGACTTTGCACTATAGTTAGCTCAGCACTAATGAAGAATCCCCAAGGAATTCCAAGAATTCTTGTTATACATTCGTTCCAACCCTCAATCCTCTTTTCTAGATTCATCGATATTGAATGGATCGAGCGCACTTCTAACACTTGTTCCACTTTTGGAAGACCCTGCGTTATGTCCCCAGATCTCGACTTTTCATATATAAATGTAACTAATGTATCTCCTTCATAAAGGATTTCACCATAATCACCATGAACGGTTGCTCCCGGGGTGGCCAAATAAGGCTTAGCTGATCGTATTACTACGGAATCGGCTTGAACAAAGATAACTTGACCCGATTTTAGGTGTGGTCCGGTTTTGGCTATACACACATTTTCACAAATAAACTGTCCAAGGCTAATTATTGTAGCCGTCTCTTCACAATAATTGTGACGGAGAAAATACCAATTCAAATTGAATGGATTGAAAATAATCTTACTGCATGGGTCGGGATTATAAAATTTCCCACTTTCACTTTCATCCATTGAATAATATTTAATTACTTGAAAAGTCCGTTTGAAATTGTCAGGTTGCAAATAGTTAGTTAACAAGATTTGATTGTGAGTTATTAAGTGGGAAAATAAAAAAAAATTCTCAATTGGGGGGGCTGATCCTAAAGGGCCCAACGAATTCCTAATTGGAATTAGGGGATCCCTTTGATGAATTGATTCTTTTATTCCATTGTGATATTTTAGATCGTTGAATGGACCCATTCGAGAACACTTGGATGATAACAAAATTATCAATGGTTGGAATTCCTTATTTCTATTCAACAATGTATGAATAGTTCCTTGATTTGGGTTAAGGAATTGTTGAATTCTTGTCTTTGAATGGGAATATATGGAGCCAAACGGATTGATATTGATGTAATCTGATCCATTATCAGAGAGCAATCCTGAACCTGAGGGATCATTCCTTTTTCCGATATAAGAAATAGGGGATTTTGCCAAGTCGATTCTTAGGAAATGTCGAATCAAACCATTTATCCTTATTTCAACAAAAGAAGCACGGGCTTCTTCGCCAGAAGAACTTTTTTTGTCTTGGTCCCAATTCAATACTAAACAAGTCCGAACTAATTGAAGAGTTGTGTCATAAATTCCTCGAATCGGTTTGCCCTTTCCATAAAGCATATAATTGATAACTCGAAGTTGCACAATATCCCTTTCCTGCAACATATCGGGAGGGAAAAGTGTTGCTAAATATAGACCGTCCGTTATTTCATATGTGACGACAGGTCGAACAAAAACAAAATGCTTTTTTTTGCTAGGTGTAATCTGTTGGACATAGATCCAATTTTTCATTTTTTTTAATTCCTTGGAATTTCCTTTTCCCCTCCCCGGTGGTATCAAAACGCCGCTATGCCGGGATATCGTATCTATTTTTCCAAGAAAATGTATATCTCCAGAAAATATTTTAAGTTCAATTCTTTTTTTTTTTCTCTCCACCCGGACCAATCCGCCTACCCGGCTTCTTAGATTTAAAGTGATTTGTGTATCTACCCCAATGAGACTATTGTTCCGTACCATTATGGAAGAAGATCCAGGTAAGATATGAACTTCCTCGGGAATGAAAAAAAATAGATCTACTTTCATTTGGTATTTTGGCCTAAATTCCTTGACTCCTCGATACTCAATCGAATCCGGGATTGAATGCATTCCTATAGTCCCATATTTAGTAATTCCCGAACTCTTTCTTCTATACCGAGGATCGTCGAAATAAGAAAGAATACTATTTCTACGGAAAATACCATTTATGGGGAGTTCAGTCGAGATACCCAGAGGGGACATTAGTTCGTTCTCGCACGATTGGAGTGGAATAATAAATCTATTTCTTCGCCTCTTTGACAATAAATCTGAATTCTCGCGGAGAATGGCCGGATAGATGAGATTACAATGAGCAGTACATATGACTTGATTAAGGTGTGAATAATCAGGAATGCTGCCTTTTTTTTTACCATAAAAACCCGAACTAAAGAATTTGTCTCTCTTAGTTACCGAGAGGCTAGAAGTATACCTTTGCTTGACAGAAAGAGAATGCGTGCTCGTTTGATCTTGATCCTTGTGAAGGGAAAGGGAGACTGGACTTGATCTACAGGGCCCTCCTAATAATATCCATAAATGACTTGTTTTTGGTAATAGATGCACATTACCGTATGTAAATTCAGGCGCATGATCGACATCGGTACTCCAGTGCATTTCCCCGTCTGAGTCGGAATAAATATATTTTTGAACCTTCTCTTTAAAATTCAAAGTGGACGTTCCCGCGCGAATCTCAGCAATCACTTGCTCTGATTCTACATATTGATCATTTTGAACTAAAAGAAAACTTTTGGGTGGAATAGTCACATTATGTAGAATATCTTCACTCTCAATAGTTACATACAAGTCTATAGAACATAGAAAGGCAGGATGACCGTGACGTGTACGTGTCGGATGAACCAAATCTTCATTAAATTTTATTTTTCCATTAGAGGGTGCTCTCACATGTTCTGCAGTACCTCCCGTGAATACTCCGCCGGTATGAAAAGTTCTTAATGTTAATTGAGTACCCGGTTCTCCAATCGATTGGCCTGCAATAATACCTACAGCCTCCCCCAATTCAACCAG